AGCCGGTTCTAACTGATATAGATAAAAAAATTCCTCTTTGGAGTGAGAGGTCTAGGTACAGTAATGCTGATGCTTTTTTTGGCGTCAGGGATATTATGAATTTAATTTCTGATGACACTTTTTTAGTTAGGGATACTAGTGGAGACCATTATTCGATCTATTTTGATATTGAAAATTCGAGTTTTAAAATTGACAACGATCATTCTTTACTGAGTGACGTAGAAAATTTGGTTTATAGTTATAGGAATTCTAGTTATTTGAATAATGCATCCAAGAGTGATGATCCTGACTACGACCAGCCCATGTCCAATACTACATATACTTGGAATAATCAGATTCATAGTTGTATTGACAATTATCTTCATTCTCAAATCCGTATTGATAGTTACATTTATCGTTACATTTGTGGTGACAGTAGAAATTATAGTGAAAGCGAGAATGCCAGCATAGGAACTAACAGGAATGATAGTGATTTAACTAAAAGTTCTAATGATCTCGATGTAACTCAACAATACAGACATTTGTGGGTTCAATGCGAAAACTGTTATGGATTAAATTATAAGAAATTTTTTAAGTCAAAACTGAATATTTGTGAACAATGCGGATATCATTTGAAAATGAGTAGTTACGATCGAATCGAACTTTTGATTGATAGAGGCACGTGGGATCCGCTAGATGAAGACATGGTCTCTCTGGATCCTATTGAATTTCATTCGGAGGAGGAACCTTATAAAGATCGTATTGAGTCTTATCAAACAACGACGGGATTAACTGAAGCTGTTCAAACAGGCACAGGTCAATTAAACGGTATTCCAATAGCAGTCGGGGTTATGGATTTTCAGTTTATGGGAGGTAGTATGGGATCCGCAGTAGGCGAGAAAATCACCCGTTTGATCGAGTATGCTACCAAGAGCTTTCTCCCTCTTATTCTAGTGTGTGCTTCTGGAGGAGCACGGATGCAAGAAGGAAGTTTGAGCTTGATGCAAATGGCTAAAATATCCTCTGCTTTATATGATTATCAATTAAATAAAAAGTTATTCTATGTATCAATACTTACATCTCCGACTACTGGCGGGGTGACAGCGAGCTTTGGTATGTTGGGGGATATCATTATTGCGGAACCCAATGCCTACATTGCATTTGCAGGTAAACGAGTAATTGAACAAACATTGAATAAGACAGTACCAGAAGGTTCACAAGCAGCTGAATATTTATTCCAAAAGGGTTTATTCGACCCAATCGTACCACGTAATCCTTTAAAAGGTGTTCTGAGTGAGTTATTTCAACTCCACACTTTCTTTCCCTTGAAAAAAAGAAACAAGTAGAATGTTAGGTTGAATTAGTTTATTGGAATTAAGATGACAATATGAAAAGTGAAGTTTTCTTTGTTGACATAAGAGAATTAAACTAAAAGTTTCCTAATGTTTTGTGATATCCTTTTTTAGTCATATTAATGATTAGTAATCAGAAAGCCCGCCTCTATCAACAAAAAAAGTAGCACTCTCCTTATACTTATCTATATAGTGTATATAGAAGTCTTGCATCCTTCTATACTATAATTTACTGATAATTTTCATTCTTACTAAATAATCCCCGTTGGATCATTCAGATAGTTCATGTAGAAAGCTAAAAAAAGGAAGCCCGTTTAGTTAGTTCTCTCCTCTTTGCACTTATTCTATACTCAATTATTATATATATATATATATATTCACTTATATTCGAGTCTAATTTATTAGAAATAGAATTATTCTAAAATACCTTATATAACAATTATAACAATATATAACAGGTACAAATATTAAATCGAGGTATCCATGCTATGACAACTCTCAACTTACCCTCTATTTTGGTACCCTTAGTGGGCCTAGTTTTTCCGGCAATGGCAATGGCTTCTTTATTTCTTCATATTCAAAAAAAAAATATTTTTTAGATCCGATGGGCCGAAATCTCATTGACTTTTTTTTTCAAGACTTAGATTTAGATCATAACACGGATATCTCTTTAGTATAATATGATATTAAGGTAAGGTGTGCCTTCCTCCGAAGACTCCTAAAGATTCACATTAGAATAAGGCTAGTTGATGAGAGTTCCTTCGGAAACAAAAAGAGTAAAGTCAAATTTATTTTGTTTATTCTTTCACTTCCAATAAAATAGAACTGGATCTAGTATGAGTTGGCGATCAGAACATATATGGATAGAACTTATAGCAGGATCTCGAAAAATAAGTAATTTCGGTTGGGCCTGTATCCTTTTTTTAGGTTCCGTAGGATTTTTATTAGTTGGAACTTCCAGTTATCTTGGGAGGAATTTGATATCCTTATTTCCATATCAGCAAATCCCCTTTTTTCCACAAGGGATCGTGATGTCTTTCTATGGTATCGCGGGTCTCTTTATTAGTTCCTATTTGTGGTGCACAATTGCGTGGAATGTGGGTAGTGGTTATGATCAATTCGATAGAAAAGGGGAAATAGTTTGTATTTTTCGTTGGGGATTTCCTGGAAAGAATCGTCGCATTTTCCTCCGATTCCTTATGAAAGATATTAAGTCGATAAGAATCGAAGTTAAAGAGGGTATTTCTGCCCGTCGTGTTCTTTATATGGAAATACGTGGCCAGGGGGACATTCCCTTGACTCGTACTGATGAGAATTTGACTCCACGCGAAATTGAACAAAAAGCTGCTGAATTGGCCTATTTCTTGCGCGTACCAATTGCAATTTTTTGAAAAATAAACTAACTAAGCGTTTTCTCATCAAAAAAAAAAAAAAAGAAAGTATTTCTTTGATTCAAATTTGAAATGGTCTTATTCTATTTCTGTACTCTTTGTAGGGTCAGAGGCTAAATACTGACTCACAAAAAAGGGGGATTCAGATTTTTTAATAGAACTCACGCTTGATTGAAAGAGTCGATCACATAGAATCGATGAGTAGGGCGGGTTCAGTAATAATTAAAAGATGAAAAAAATGTCAAAAAAGAAAGAATTTACTCCCCTTATATATCTTACATCTATAGTATTTTTGCCCTGGTTGATCTCTCTTTTATTTCAAAAAGTTATGGAATCTTGGATTACAAATTGGTGGAATACTAGGAAATGTGAAATTTTTTTGAATCATATTCAAGAAAAGAGTATTCTAGAAAAATTCATAGAATTAAAGGACCTTTTCTGGTTGGAAGAAATGATAAAGGACTTTTCGGAGACACATCCTCAAAAATGGAGTATAGGGCTACAAAAAGAAACAATCCAATTGATCAAGATGCATAATGAGAATCGTATTCATACAATTTTACACTTCTCGACAAATCTAACCTATTTTCTTATTCTAAGTGGTTATTCTCTTCTGGGTAATAAAGAACTTATTCTTTTTCACTCTTGGGTTCAGGAATTCTTATATAATTTAAGTGATACAATCAAAGCTTTTTCTATTCTTTTATTAACCGATTTATGTATCGGATTCCATTCACCCCACGGTTGGGAACTTCTGCTTAGCTTTGTGTACAAAGATTTTGGGTTTGCTTATAATGATCAAATTATATCTGGTCTTGTTTCCACTTTCCCAGTCATTATAGATACAATTTTCAAATATTGGATTTTCCGGTATTTAAATCGTATATCTCCTTCACTTGTAGTGATTTATCATTCAATGAATGATTGAAAAACGGTCCATTGTAATCGTAATCCAATTCGAAGGTTTGGTACTGTTTAACATTAACATAACATAGGAAAGGCGCATTTAAAATAAAATACTTACTAGGTCTAGCAATCTAGGGGTATAGAGATTTTACTATATTGGAGTTAAATGAGTATAGGAAAAAGCAAAATCGTGGATAGGGAACTATACTAGTGACCCACCTAATTTATTGTAGAAATTTTAGGGATCAATGATTGGACCATGCAAACTAGAACTACCCTTTCTTGGATAAAGGAACAGATTACTCGATCTATTTCCGTATCCCTCATGATATACATAATAACTCGGACATACATTTCAAATGCATATCCCATTTTTGCACAACAGGGTTATGAAAATCCACGAGAAGCAACTGGGCGTATTGTATGTGCCAATTGCCATTTAGCTAATAAGCCCGTGGATATTGAGGTTCCACAAGCGGTACTTCCCGATACTGTATTTGAGGCAATTGTTCGAATTCCTTATGATATCCAAGTGAAACAAGTTCTTGCTAATGGGAAAAAGGGTGGTTTGAATGTTGGGGCTGTTCTGATTTTACCTGAAGGGTTTGAATTAGCTCCCCCTGATCGTATTTCGCCTGAGATGAAAGAAAAGATAGGAAATCTGTCTTTTCAGAGTTACCGACCTGCTAAGAAAAATATTATTGTGGTAGGTCCTGTTCCGGGTCAGAAATATAGTGAAATTACCTTTCCTATTCTTTCTCCCGACCCTGCAACTAAGAAAGATGCTCACTTCTTAAAATATCCTATATATGTAGGCGGAAACAGAGGGCGAGGTCAGATTTATCCGGATGGGAGCAAGAGTAATAATACGGTTTATAATGCTACAGCAGCAGGTATAGTAACTAAAATTATCCGAAAGGAAAAAGGGGGATATGAAATAACTATAGGAGATCCATCCGACGGGCGTCAAGTGGTTGATATTATTCCTCCAGGACCCGAACTTCTTGTTTCAGAGAGTGAATCTATCAAGCTTGATCAACCATTAACAAGTAATCCGAATGTGGGTGGATTTGGTCAGGGAGATACAGAAATAGTACTTCAAGATCCATTACGTGTTCAGGGCCTTTTGTTGTTCTTGGCATCTGTTACTTTTGCGCAAATCTTTTTGGTTCTTAAAAAGAAACAGTTTGAGAAAGTTCAATTGTCCGAAATGAATTTTTAGGTCCATGAATTTAGCAAGATCAAGTTCGTGGAAAGGGACAAAATTCTTGTTGACAATTTGGTTATATATAATAAAAAAAATGCAAAGTCTTTTGTTTACTTGTTTATATTCTTTTTTTACTAGCTGTCAGTAATTACTTGTACACAGCAC